TTTCACGTGCTCCGTGCTACTCGGGAAATCCGAGGGAGTGCTTTCTAGAAGCATGACTCATTCAACATGAAGTTAACTTAAACTACAAGACTTTCACTTTCTTAGGTATAGTATTCAACTATTTCGTCATTGTTAACTTTCAAAATCTTCATGGTCGAATCCCTAGTCGGTCCCACAACCCTAACCAAGAAGGTTAGTTTAGGCCAGGTCCCTTTTCGCTCGCCGCTACTAAGGGAATCGTTTTTACTTTTTTTTCCTCTGGGTACTAAGATGTTTCAGTTCCCCAGGTTCGCTCTTTCTTCCCTATGAATTGAGGAAGAAGTTCTATGGAGTTGCCTCATTCGGAAACCTTCGGATCAAAGCTTTTTGCCCGCTCCCCGAAGCGTATCGCCGGTCATCGCGTCCTTCATCGCTTCTGAATACCAAGGTATCCCCCAAAAGCCCTTTCTTTCTTGAATCGAAAGACAAATGATGTAGCCAGATATAAGGTTGTGGAGGTAAGCGGATTCGAACCGCTGACTTTTGCCGTGCAAAGGCAACGCTCTACCAGCTGAGCTATACCCCCAGCTGGGCTATCCTGGACTTGAACCAGGGACCTCACCCTTATCAGGGGTGTGCTCTAACCAACTGAGCTAATAGCCCTACCTTCTAAAATAGGAAACGGTTTTAGATACCGAAAAACTTAAGGTCCTAATCGACCTAAAGATGGGTTTACCCCATTCTTGTTAAAGGAGGTCATCCAGCCGCACCTTCCGGTACGGCTACCTTGTTACGACTTCACCTCGGTCACGAATTTTACCTTCGGCATCTCCTTCCTTGCGGTTAGGATAACGACTTCGGGTACAACCAGCTCCCATGGTGTGACGGGCGGTGTGTACAAGGCCCGGGAACGAATTCACCGCTGTATAGCTGACCAGCGATTACTAGCGATTCCACCTTCATGCAGGCGAGTTGCAGCCTGCAATCTGTACTTGGAGTAAGTTTCAAAGATTCGCTCATCTTCGCAGATTGGCAACTTATTGTCTTACCCATTGTAGGACGTGTGTAGCCCAGGGTGTAAGGGGCATGATGACTTGACGTCGTCCTCACCTTCCTCCGGTTTGTCACCGGCAGTCTTTCTAGACAAATGAACTAGAAACAAGGGTTGCGCTCGTTGCGGGACTTAACCCAACATCTCACGACACGAGCTGACGACAGCCATGCACCACCTGTAAAAGCGGAATAAGGTTTTCTTTTCAGAAAACCAACACTTTTAGCAAACCCTGGTAAGGTTCTTCGCGTTGCATCGAATTAAACCACATCCTCCACCGCTTGTGCGGGCCCCCGTCAATTCCTTTGAGTTTCACTCTTGCGAGCGTACTCCCCAGGCGGGATACTTAACGCGTTAGCTAAGATACTGAACGGGTCGATACGTCCAACATCGAGTATCCATCGTTTACGGCTAGGACTACTGGGGTATCTAATCCCATTTGCTCCCCTAGCTTTCGTCTCTGAGTGTCAGTCATAGCCCAGTAGAGTGCCTTCGCCATCGGTGTTCTTTCCAATATCTACGCATTTCACCGCTCCACTGGAAATTCCCTCTACCCCTACTATCCTCAAGTTTCCTAGTTTCCACTGCAGATTTGAGGTTGAGCCTCAAGGTTTAACAGTGGACTTAAGAAACCACCTGCAGACGCTTTACGCCCAGTAATTCCGGATAACACTTGCATCCCCCGTCTTACCGCGGCTGCTGGCACGGGGTTAGCCGATGCTTTCCACCTTAAGTACCGTCAGATCTTCTTCCTTAAGGCACCGAGGTTTACAACTCAGTAAGCCTTCTTCCCTCACGCGGTATTGCTCTGTCAGGCTTTCGCCCATTGCAGAAAATTCCTCACTGCTGCCTCCCGTAGGAGTCTGGACCGTGTCTCAGTTCCAGTGTGGCTGATCGTCCTCTCAGACCAGCTACTGATCGTCGCCTTGGTAGGCCATTACCCTACCAACTAGCTAATCAGCCGCGAGCTTCTCTTCAGGCAGAGAATTTTTGGATATTCCTTCCTTCTCTTTTTCACCCGTGGGCATATGGGGTTTTAGCTAGTGTTTCCACTAGTTATCCCCCTCCTAAAGGCAAATTCTCACGTGTTACTCACCCGTCCGCCACTAAAGTTAACCGAAGTTAATTTCCGTTCGACTTGCATGTGTAAGGCATACCGCCAGCGTTCATCCTGAGCCAGGATCAAACTCTCCGTAGTATTTCCTAGTTCTTTTTTCTTGTCAACTTAGTTAGGACCTTTCATTTATTGAAGTGACTAAGTTGTCTTACTTTAAGTATTGGAGAAACTCCACAATTTCTAGATTACTGCTTACCTAGAATTTTGTCAAGTGTTAAAAGCATTTTTCCTATTTATTATAGATTTTCTCCATGAATTTAAGAAAAAATGAAAGGAAGAACTCTATTCTAGGTAAGACTTCTCTTTCCAAAGCTTCCTATTTTAGATAAATAAAATGAAATAATAAAGAATGGATTCTTTTCATTCCTTAGACTATAGTATTTATATAAAGGCTCTAGAATCGCTCTCTCTCTGTTCTGAAATTTTATAAAAATAATGGGGTTAAAGAGAAACTCAAAATTTATTTTTAAAATAAGATATTATATTTAATATTGTGTAAAAAAAACTTTACACTTGACAAAATTAAATTATAGTATTTAATACTAAGTAGGAATTCAAAGATCTGTGTAAAAAAATAAAATTAAAAATAAATCGTTTTGAAAATTTTTCCAAATTCATGATTTATATTCTACTGATCCTTTCTAAAAAATTAAGTACAAAACTACCTTTTAAACCTTAGGAGAAAAATTTATGGAAGAAACCCTTACCTATACTGTTGATGGAAAACCAGTTGTCATGCCTTCAGATGTAGCTGAAGTAGTTGCTTTATGGACAGGATTACCTGTTACAAATATGACTCAAGACCAAGTCGAACGCTTTTTAAACTTAGAAAAGGAATTAAGTAATACTATTATTGGTCAAAAAATAGCCATTACTGCTGTTGCCCAATCTTTAAGGAGATATGGGGCTGGATTAAGGAATCCAAAACGTCCAATAGGAAGTTTCTTTTTCTGTGGTCCTACAGGAGTGGGGAAGACTGAGTTAACAAAACAACTTGCTCAAAGCCTTTTTGGATCTGATAAAGCTTTAATTCGATTAGATATGTCAGAGTATATGGAAAAGCATACAGTTGCCCGATTAATAGGATCTCCGCCTGGATATGTCGGATTTGAAGAAGGTGGACAATTAACTGAAGCTGTAAGAAAACGACCCTATTCTATAGTTCTTTTTGATGAAATTGAAAAAGCTCATCCAGAAGTTTATAATATTCTTCTACAAATTTTAGATGATGGAATTCTTTCTGATTCCACAGGGACAACAGTTTCGTTTCAAAATAGTTTAATTATTTTAACATCAAACTTAGGCTCACAAACGATTTTGGAATATTGTGATCAACATCCTTCTCGAACACCTGACCAGGAAAACACTCTTAAAAAAATCGTTGGTCAAAACCTCAGTGCAAAGTTTCGCCCAGAGTTTTTGAATCGTTTAGATGAAATTATTCTCTTCCAACCACTTTCCAGAGAACATATTAAAGCAATTTCCTTTCTCCTTTTAGATGAAGTAGATGAAAGACTTGCCAACCAAGGTTATCGTATGTTGTTAACAAGTAGATTGTTAGCTAAAGTTCGGGAAGACGGATTTAATGCCCTTTATGGTGCTAGACCTTTGCGTCGGGCAATTCAAAAGTTGGTAGAAAATCCTCTTTCTGAAAAAGTGTTAACGATGAAACCTGATCTTAAACCTGGAACTCATTTATTGATTGATCTAGATGAAGTAAAGCAAACTCCTGAAGTGATTGTTTTAGCTCCAGGGATGAAAGAAAAAATAGATGCACTAGCTGAGAAACTAAGGGAATACTAACATCTTCTTCAGTTTAAGATTATAATAATAAAGAAGTTCTCTTTTTCTTCTTGGTTTTCCCTGGGTTAATCTTTATCCTTAGATTTGATTCTTATGATCAGAACTCGTTTTGCCCTTCCTCTTTTGTTTTCTATTCTGCCTCTTCTTCCTGCTATGGCAATTGAATTAGATGAAGCAACAAGAACTGTTCGCTCTGATGCCAAAGGAACTCAGGCAACATTAACTCCTGAACAAGTGAAACGAGGAAAGCGTTTATTTAATGCTTCTTGTGGACAATGCCATGTTGGTGGACTTACAAAAACAAACCCTAACGTCGGTTTAGACCCAGAAGCGTTAAGCTTAGCGACTCCTCCTCGTGACAATATTGAATCACTTGTGAATTATATGAAAAATCCTACAACATATGATGGATTAGAATCTATTGCTGAAATCCACCCAAGTATTAAAAGTGCTGATATTTTTCCAAAGATGCGCTCCCTAAGTGAAGACGATCTTGAAGCAATTGCAGGTCATATATTAATCCAACCGAAAGTTGTTTCAGAAAAATGGGGTGGTGGGAAAATCTATTATTAATAAGTTTTAAAATTCCTGAGGAGAAATCATGAAAGCATACCCTCTAAGATGTCTTTCTCTTAGTCTTTTTATTCCTATGTTGATTTCAAACGTCTCTTTTGCTGCCGATATTGAAAACGGGGAACGTATTTTTAGTGCGAATTGTTCTGCTTGCCACGCAGGTGGAAATAATGTAATTATTCCTGAAAAAACGTTAAAAAAAGAAGCTTTAGAAGCGAATGGAATGAATAGCGTAAATGCGATTACATACCAAGTAACAAATGGAAAAAATGCGATGCCAGCATTTGGCGGTCGTTTAGACGACAGCGATATTGAAGATGTTGCAAATTATGTCTTATCTCAATCAGAAAAAGGTTGGGAATAAGAAAGTCTAACCAACAAAGTCAAGAATGAAGTTTATTTTTTCTACTGAGGACGAAAACTCCTTCCCCTTCTGGGATCGTGAGGGAGCATTTCATCCTCTGTGCGATAGGTGAGCATTTTACACCTTCCACTTCTTCATTAAATCTTTAGATATATAAACTAAGATGGCAACAACCCAAAAGTCAACTATTGTTGATTTTAATACAGTCGAAACAAGCTTTGAGAAATGGGCTAAACCAGGCCAATTTTCAAGAAGCTTAGCAAAAGGACCAAAGACAACAACTTGGATTTGGAATCTACATGCAGATGCTCATGATTTTGATATCCAGACAAATTCTTTGCAAGATATATCAAGAAAAATCTTTAGTGCACACTTTGGACAACTTGCTGTAATATTTTTATGGTTAAGTGGAATGCATTTCCATGGTGCTTATTTTTCAAATTATTCTGCTTGGTTAACAAACCCAACATCGACACGTCCAAGTGCTCAAATTGTTTGGCCTATTGTTGGTCAAGAAGTATTAAACGCTGATGTTGGTGGAAATTTCCAAGGTATTCAAATTACTTCAGGATTTTTTCAACTTTGGAGAGCAGAAGGTATAACAAGCGAAGTTGAACTTTACTGGACAGCAGTGGGTGGTTTAATAGCTTCTTTTGTAATGCTTTTTGCAGGATGGTTCCATTATCATAAAGCTGCTCCAAAATTAGAATGGTTCCAAAATGTAGAATCAATGTTAAATCATCATTTAGCAGGGTTATTAGGACTTGGATCTCTTTCATGGGCAGGTCACCAAATTCATGTAGCTCTACCTATTAATAAATTGCTTGATTTAGGTGTAAGCCCAGAAGAAATACCTTTACCTTATGAATTTATCTTAAATAGACAATTAATTGCTCAACTTTACCCAAGTTTTAATAAAGGTTTAACTCCATTTTTTACTTTAAACTGGTCTGAATATTCAGATTTTTTAACTTTTAAAGGTGGTTTAAATCCTGTTACAGGTGGTCTTTGGTTAACAGATACAGCACATCATCATTTAGCTATTGCTGTTTTATTTATTGTCGCAGGACATATGTATAAAACAAATTGGTTCTTAGGGCACAGTATGAAAACAATACTAGAAGCTCACAAGGGTCCATTTACCGGTGAAGGTCATAAAGGGCTTTATGAAATTTTAACAACTTCTTGGCACGCACAATTAGCTATTAATCTTGCTTTGTTTGGTTCATTAAGCATTATTGTAGCTCACCACATGTATGCTATGCCACCATACCCTTATATCGCTATAGATTATCCTACCCAATTATCCTTATTCACTCACCATATGTGGATCGGAGGTTTTTGTGTAGTCGGTGGTGCAGCACATGGAGCTATTTTCTTTGTTCGTGACTATAATGCGGCAAATAATTACAACAATTTAGTAGATCGAGTAATAAGACATCGTGATGCTATAATTTCTCATCTTAACTGGGTTTGTATATTTTTAGGTCTTCATTCATTTGGACTTTATATCCATAATGATACAATGAGAGCCTTAGGTCGTCCACAAGATCTATTCTCCGATAATGCTATTGCATTAAAACCTATCTTTGCTCAATTTATACAAAACCTTCATACTTTAGCACCAGGAAGTACAGCTCCTAATGCTTTAACAACAGTAAGTTATGCATTTGGTGGAGATGTTATAAGCATTGGATCAAAAATTGCTATGATGCCTATTAGTTTAGGAACGGCTGACTTTTTAGTCCATCATATTCACGCATTTACAATTCATGTAACTGTACTTATTCTTTTAAAAGGTGTTTTATATTCACGTAATTCTCGTCTGATTCCAGATAAAGCTAATTTAGGATTTAGATTTCCTTGTGATGGACCAGGTCGTGGTGGCACTTGTCAAGTTTCCGCTTGGGACCATGTATTCTTAGGTTTATTCTGGATGTATAACTCTATTTCTGTTGTTATCTTTCACTTTAGCTGGAAAATGCAATCTGATGTTTGGGGTACTGTTTCACCCACAGGAATAGTTTCACATATTACAGGAGGGAACTTTGCTCAAAGTTCAATAACCATTAATGGATGGTTAAGAGATTTCTTATGGTCACAAGCTGCTCAAGTTGTTCAGTCTTATGGATCAGCATTATCTGCTTATGGCTTAATTTTCTTAGGTGCACATTTTATTTGGGCATTTAGTTTAATGTTTTTATTTAGTGGTCGGGGGTATTGGCAAGAACTAATTGAATCTATTGTTTGGGCACATAATAAATTAAAAGTAGCTCCATCTATACAACCACGAGCATTAAGTATTACACAAGGCCGTGCGGTTGGACTTGCTCACTATTTATTAGGTGGTATTGGAACAACTTGGTCATTCTTCCTAGCACGGATTATATCTGTTAGCTAATCTATAAAAGGAGACAATCTTATGGTGTATAAATTCCCAAAATTTAGTAAAGCTTTAGCTGAAGATCCCTCGACAAGGCGTATATGGTATGGTATTGCAACTTCACATGACTTTGAAAGTCATGATGCAATGACTGAAACAAAGCTTTATCAAAAAATCTTCGCCTCTCATTTTGGCCATATTGCTATTATTTTCTTATGGACAGCAGGTAATCTTTTCCATGTTGCATGGCAAGGAAATTTTGAAGCATGGGTTTTAAACCCTCTTAAAGTTAGACCAATAGCTCATGCAATTTGGGATCCACATTTCGGACAAACTGCGTATAAAGCATTTTTAAAGACATCTAGTCCGGCAAACTTAGCTTTATCTGGAGTCTATGAATGGTGGTATACGATTGGATTAAGAACAAACAACGATCTTTATCAAGGATCTTTTTTCTTAATTGTACTATCTAGTTTATTATTATTCGCAGGTTGGCTACATCTTCAACCTTCTTTTAGACCAGGGTTAGATTGGTTTAAGGCAAATGAATATCGTTTAAACCATCATTTATCAGGTTTATTTGGTTTCAGTTCACTTGCATGGACAGGGCATTTAGTTCATGTTGCGATTCCTGAATCGCGCGGGGCTCATGTTGGCTGGGATAACTTTTTAACTGTTTTACCGCATCCTGCAGGTTTAACCCCATTCTTCAGTGGAAATTGGAAAGTTTATGCTCAAGATCCTGATACTGCTTCTCATATTTATGGATCAGCTGAGGGTTCAGGAAGTGCTATTTTAACATTTCTAGGAGGATTCCATCCTCAAACAAAATCACTTTGGTTAACTGATATGGCTCATCATCATTTAGCTATTGCTGTGGTATTTATTGTTGCTGGCCATATGTATAGAACTAATTGGTTAATTGGACATCAAATGAAATTAATTCTGGACGCCCATCGACCACCTGGTGGAAGACTTGGTATAGGTCATGTTGGTTTATATGAGACAATTACTAATTCTTTACATTTTCAATTAGGATTAGCATTAGCTGCTCTTGGGGTTGCAACTTCATTAACAGCACAACATATGTATGCTATTCCTCCTTATGCATTTTTAGCAAATAATTTCCCGACTCAAGCTGCTTTATATACACATCACCAATATATAGCTGGTTTTCTAATGGTAGGTGCTTTTGCTCATGGTGCGATTTTCTTTGTTCGTGATTATGATCCAGCAGTGAATAGCAGAAATGGTGAAAAGAATGTTTTAGCTAGAATGCTAGAACATAAAGAAGCAATTATATCTCACTTAAGTTGGGTTAGTTTATTCTTAGGTTTCCATACATTAGGTATTTATGTTCATAATGATGTAGTTGTTGCGTTTGGGCAACCCGAAAAACAAATTCTTGTGGAGCCTTTATTTGCAGAATGGATTCAATCAGCATCAGGTAAAAACCTTTACAATTTTGATGTTTTATTAGCTTCAAGTACTAGTTCAGCAAGTCAAGCAAGTAGTCAATTATGGTTACCTGGTTGGTTAAGTGCCATTAATGATGGAAACAACTCATTATTTTTACCTATTGGTCCTGGAGATTTTCTAGTTCACCACGCTATTGCTTTAGGATTACATACAACAACATTAATTCTTGTAAAAGGAGCTTTAGACGCACGTGGGTCTAAACTAATGCCGGATAAGAAAGATTTTGGTTATAGTTTCCCATGTGATGGACCTGGTCGTGGAGGTACTTGTGATATTTCGGCATGGGATGCATTCTATCTTGCAATGTTCTGGATGCTTAATACAATTGGATGGGTTACATTCTATTGGCACTGGAAACATTTAACATTATGGCAAGGAAACCAAAGTCAGTTTAATGAATCTTCAAATTATTTAATGGGATGGTTAAGAGACTATTTATGGTTAAATTCTTCCCCTTTAATTAATGGATATAATCCATTCGGAATGAATTCATTATCTGTATGGGCTTGGATGTTCTTATTTGGACATTTAGTTTGGGCAACAGGTTTTATGTTCCTAATATCTTGGCGTGGTTATTGGCAAGAATTAATCGAGACTATTGTTTGGGCACATGAACGTACCCCACTTGCGAACTTAGTTCGTTGGAAGGATAAACCAGTAGCTCTATCGATTGTACAAGCACGTCTTGTAGGTTTAGCACATTTCAGCGTAGGTTATATATTAACTTATGCTGCATTTGTTATTGCTTCGACTATTGGAAAATTAGGTTATTAGATATAATTAAATAACTAAGGAGACTAAAAACTCCTTAGTTATTTTTTAAAAATTTAACTTTATCAAAAATATTATGGCTAAACTAAGTGTGATTAAGAGACAATTGAAAAGAGAATTTCTTGTTCAAAAATATTCTGAAATTAGACAACAATTAAAAGCTGAATTAAAACAGTCAACATCATTTAAAAATAAATTAGAATTGCAGAATAAATTACAAAAGCTACCACGTGATAGTTCAAAAACACGTTTAAAAAATAGATGTTGGAAAACTGGACGTGGCCATAGTGTATTTCGAGATTTTGGTCTTTGCCGTAATGCTGTAAGAGAAATGGCAAACGAAGGTTTGTTACCTGGAGTTGTAAAATCTAGTTGGTAAAGATAAAGATAGATCTTTCTCCCAGAGATTTTTTATCCCTGGGAGTCTTTTTATTTAAACTTAATTTGACTTAAGCTTGGCCTCGTCGATATTGAACATAAGCTGACACAAAAAGGCCTATTAATGTAACAATTATCAATCCTAAAACGATTCCAAATAAGAGAGGTTCAATCATAATATTGCTCTATGCATAATTTTAAGAAATCATAAAATTTCTTCTTTTGTAATTTATCTAAATCCCACAGCTGCCTGCCAAACGAAGGCTAAAAGTAGAAATAGTACAGGAATTACAGGTAATATATCTACTAGTGGGCTAAAAACTGCAAACACTTCTGGTAATTTTGCAAGAAAAAATTGAGTCATGCCTAATAACCTTCTTATTCAACTATAAAGGATTATATTTTATGTAAAAAGGTTTAAAAATAATTTTTTTAGATAATTTTCTTTGTTTTAATATTTACATCTAGTAAAACATTATAAATTTATTCTTGTTGAAAAGTATTCTGTTTTTTTAACGCTATCTACTTATATGATTAGCACTACAACATTACTTATTATACACTACTTTCTATGACTTAGGCGGAATATTTATGGCTAGTCTTGTCCAAATTCTTACTTTATTATTTGTTTTTTTTTTACTTCTTCTTATAATAGCAATTATAGTATTATTTTTATCAGGGGATGAATGGACAAAGTCAAAAGGTGTAGACTATCAGGTTTGTCGATTTTATAGGGATGACTTGTTTTTGTAACAGGATTTACAAACTCTTTATTTTAGTAACTAGCTAGTGAAGGGAATTGAACCCCCAACCTACTGATTACAAATCAGTTGCTCTACCAGTTGAGCTACACCAGCAAAAAACTACATCTCGTAGTTGTGATAAAATATTTTTGACTTTACCTTTATGCGGATGGAGAGACTCGAACTCTCATGGAGTTACCCACTGGATTCTAAGTCCAGCGCGGCTACCAATTTCGCCACATCCGCTTTTAGTAAATTGAATCGAACCTATAACAAGCTTTTACCGCTTGCTAGTATTTTTACTTTATATTTATTATATATACTATACTAAAAAATCTTTAAATTGTTTAAATTCTAAATATTGTTTTAATACAAATAAAATTTAGAATAGGAGTAGCTACTTATTAAAACTAATATAAAAATTTTATCTCAATTCAACTAAGCTAATGGGGGCTTTAATAAAACCTACACTTAGCTATCGTATTTAATGATTATATTTGTCAAGGTTAAATTTTTGATTTATTAGGATATTTGTAAGTAATTAAAAAAAGGTCAACAAAATTTTTTTATTAAATAAAATTATTAATTAAAAATAACCTATAATAGAAAAAATAAAAAGTTTAAGAATATGAACATTATAAAATTAACCTCTATTATCACTTTATTTGTAAATCGGCTCATACATTACTGTTCACTAATGGTTTTTGTAATAACAGATAAATTTGTTATTTTGACACAAGAATTCATACAATTACTAAAAGAAGCCTTAATAGAAGAAAGCATAGTGTTACTCTTTTTACGGCTGGTTACAACAGTAGTTGTAATGGATTTTGGTATTTATCTTTTGGTTGACTATTTTTTACGGAAATACCATATTAGAGAAACTAAAAGTCAATTAATTGAAAAAATGAATTTGAGAATTTATGAACTTGAAAAGGAATTGAATTATAAGAATCAATTAGTGGAGCAATTAGAAAATCTAATTGACCAATCATCAATACGATTTGGAAGAGAAGAAGCTAAAAGACAGGCTATGATTAATAATCTTATAAAGGCTTTAGACCAGGAAATTAAATTTAGATGTCATGTACATAATCTAAATGGAACTAAGAAGGACAAAAACAGCTAATCTTACTTTTAAAAAATACAGTAAAATTAAACACAATCCCAGCTTTAATGCTCAAAACCATTAATCTTTTATTAGCTAAGACTGTTCTTTTAGAAGATTCGAGACTTATCGATAAAAATTATATCCAAGTTTTATCAATACCAGGATTAAAGCAAAGTTAATTCTTATTTTGCTTCTTGTAAATATTTATATTAATTCACAGGAAAACGCGTTGAACAACTTTTTGCAGCCCCATTTGAAGAAAGTGAATTAATAAAATAATTTTAATTTTCTTTTACTAAAACTAGTTTGAAGTAAGTTCTAATACTCATCATAATCGCCAACTTTATTCAGAACCAGCAATTCATTCTTTTTGAGTTCTTCTTTGAAATTTTTTAGAAGTTTCTCCATTTTAGCTATTATTTCGTACTTGTTATGAAACTCTTGATGTGTTTGGTCAAAGAGTTTTTGGACGTTTTCTAGGAGCTCATCTTTTTTACTTAGCTCCTTATCAAGCTTGTTTATATTTACATATAAGCTTTTAATCAACCCATCTTTTCTTTTTAACTGCTTTTTTTGCTCGTTTGCTAGATCGTGCATTTGAAAAACATATTTAAACATAAAAACAACAACAATGCCTACAGCAATTAGTAGGCTGTATTTTAAAAGTTGGCTATGTAACATACTTTTAATTAAATTATTAAATAGGATTTTGAAAACATATATGCTAAAAATTCTTAATAATCTAGCTCAACTCACTTACTTTTAGTTCTAGTCTTAATTCTATTAATCAAGAAACTGCTAATTGATTTCTAGCAGCTACTTGTATTAATGTAGTGCAAACCTACTTAGTTAATCCACTTTCAACGGTTAAACCTCGGCTGTACAAAGTGACTCGAACCTATGGTTAAGAAAGTCGTAACTTAAAGCTGTTATCACTAAGTATTTTTTCACAGCCGAGCAAATTATAAATGAATTTTTTTTTATATATTATAAATTTTTAGCCTCTTGTATCATCCTTTTTGGGTATAATCGTGTTATGTTGGCGTAGATCTACTATTTTTTCTTCTAACCGTCTAATACGCTCTTCAAGCTCTTGATTATCATCACTTTGAAGAGCATATTTGACGTCATTTAATACTTTCTCTAAATCAATTTTATCCAGTTGATCATAACCAATAGTTTCTTTTAGTTCTTTTTCTGCTTGCGAACATACAACATCCGCTCGATTTTTTAGCTCAATCTTTTTCTTTCTTTGTTCATCTTTTTCAGCATTTTTAGCTGCATCTTGAATCAGTTTCTCAATTTCGTCTTTATCTAATGTGGATGCATTTTGAATTGTTATAGATTGTGTTTCACCAGTAACTTTATCTCTTGCTTTAACAGATAACATTCCATCGGCATCAATATCAAATGTTACTTCAATTTTTGGAATACCCCTTGGAGCAGGATTTATGTTACCAAGCACAAAGTGTCCTAAACTCTTGTTATCTGAGGCTAGCAAGCGTTCCCCCTGCAAAACATGGACATCAACTTTTGGCTGATTATCTTCAGCAGTAGAAAAAGTTTCTGTTTGTGTTGCAGGTATAGTTGTATTTCTTTCAATCATTTTTGTCATTAGGCCACCTACCGTTTCAACACCCAATGATAAAGGAGTTACATCTAACAATAATACATCTTTAATCTCACCTGCTAATACAGCTCCATTGATAGCTGCACCTACTGCCACAACTTCGTCAGGATTTACGGATAAATTTGGTTTTTTTTGCGTTAATTCGTGAACTAATTCTTGAACCGCTGGTATGCGAGTTGTCCCACCTACAAGAATTACTTCGTCCAAATTCTTTTTATCTAATTTTGCATCATGCAAAGCTGTCTGAACAGGTAGTCTACAACGTTGAACAAGTATTGAAGATAATTCATCAAATTTGGCTCTGGTTAAAGTTAAGTCTACATGTTTTGGACCACTTTCATTAACGACTATATAAGGTAAATTAATTGTTGTTTCAAGAACTTGTGACAATTCTATTTTTGCTTTTTCAGATGCTTCTAAAATTCTTTGTAAAGCTTGTTTATCATTGGAATTTGATTGATGTAAAGTTATTCCTTCTTTTTCCTCAAAATCAGATATAACATACTTCATTATTGCTGAATCAAAATCATCTCCACCTAAGTGACTATCACCAGCAGTTGCTAGAACTTCAAAAACACCATCCCCTACTTCCAAAATTGAAACATCAAATGTACCTCCACCAAAATCAAAGATTAATATTGTTTCATTTGTCTTTTTTTCTAAACCATACGCAAGTGCTGCGGCTGTAGGTTCATTAATAATACGTAAAACCTCTAACCCAGCGATTTTACCAGCATCTTTAGTTGCTTGTCGTTGTGAATCATTAAAGTAAGCAGGAACTGTAATAACAGCTTTTGCTATAGGTTGATTTAAAAACTTGCTAGCATCATCTCCAAGTTTTTTTAAAACATGAGAAGAAATTTCTTCCGGACTAAACGATTTATCTAAAAGGGGTGAGTATATTTTAACATTTCCTGTCTCATCCTGAGTAATATTATATGAAACCTGTTTAGATTCTTCTTTAATTTCCTTAGCCTTTGAGCCTATAAAACGTTTTACAGAATAAAAAGTATTTTCAGGATTTAATACAGATTGTCTTTTTGCTAGAGCACCTACAATCAATTCTTTTGTTTTAAGTGCATAAGCCACAATCGATGGAGTTGTTCTAAACCCTTCTGCATTTGGAATAACAATTGGTGTCCCAGCTTGAACGACAGCAACTACTGAGTTTGTCGTTCCTAAATCAATACCTACAACTTTTGCCATAAATTTTTTACCTAATAAATTAGAATTTTATAAAAATCTTGAAAAAGCTTTAGTGTTTTAGACTAAAATTCCATTTTAAAATATTTTTTATAAAATCGTCAACAGTAAACATACAATCAACAATATTATAAAGAAATCACTTTTGCTTTTTTATATATTATGTAAAAATATTACTTATTAGTATATACTACATATTTAAGTATGGTACTAGTATATTTACATAGACATATATTTTTTAATTTGCTAAAAATATATTACAAAAATATACATTTTTAAAGATTAAACAAATAAAATTTAGTAAGTTTATTTAAAGGAAGATTTGTTGTGCCCATAGGAAGTCTTGGAATTAAGGTTGGAATGACTCAAATATTTGATGAAAAAAACGTATCCATCCCAGTTACTTTAATCAAAGTTGGGCCATGTACAGTTACGCAAATTAAAACTATAACAACAGATGGTTATAACGCTGTACAATTAGGTTTTGGATTATCTGAAGCTAGATCTGAAATAAAAAAGGGATTAAAAAAAAGTTTACAAAAGAAACCATTACAAGGTCACTTAAAAAAATCTGGTCTAACGAATTGTTCTTATTTGAAAGAGTATCATGTGAATAAACCAGAAGATTTTGTATTAGGTCAAACTTTTGACATAGATAGTTTTTCAACAAGTACAGTTGTTGATATAAAAGGAAAAACTATTGGTAAAGGCTTTACAGGTACAGTAAAAAAACATAATTTTGGTAGAGGACCCATGTCTCATGGTTCAAAGAATCATCGTGCCCCTGGTTCTATAGGAGCTGGAAGTACACCAGGTCGCGTCTATCCTGGGAAACGAATGGCCGGACGTTTAGGTGGCAAACCTATAACTATTAAAAATTTAAGTATTTTGAAAGTTGATAAAGATGAAAATCTATTACTGGTAAAAGGATCTGTCCCAGGAAAACTTGGAAATTTACTTAATATTATTCCGTGTATGCCATAGTGAGGTAACAAATTCTAAATATGAATAACAATATAACTTTTCCTAATTATTGTATTGTAGCCGCTTCACAAGTCGAAAAAAAATTTATTGAACGCCGGTTACAGGATATACTAAAAAATGAAAAGACTGCCAAAAGCAGCAAGAGCAATGATTATTTAATACACAAAGCTTTTTCTTTATATAGAAAACTAAAATGGGCTAGAATTGCTTCTACAAAAACTAAGTCTGAAGTAAGAGGTGGGGGTAAAAAACCAGGTCCTCAAAAAGGGCGCGGAAGAGCGAGAATCGGTTCTATAAGATCACCACTGTTTAGAGGAGGAGGAGTTTGTTTTGGACCAAAACCTTTTGCTTATCGAATAAAACTTAATCATCTCGAGTATGATAGAGCTTTTAGATGCGCTATTATAAAGAAACAAAAGAAAATTCTTCCTATAAGTTTAAATCAAAATTCTAAGCAAATTAACAACAAAAGTTTAGGAAAAACTAAATATAGTAAACAAGTTATTTTTGAGATTTTAAAAAGTAACAATATCAATATTACTAAAGGAATTGAAAACGAAGATATAACTATTATTGTAACAAAGGAAGAATTTTATCTTTTAGAAAAGATTAACTTTGCCCAAAGTATTAAAAATTTAACAAAATTAAATTTAAGATTAGAAAATGAATTGGAAATAAATGAAATTTTAAAATCTAAATTTATATTAATTACTGTACCAGCAGCTCATAATTTAACAAATCATGATATGGCCTGGCGTCATTTGACTAGGAAAGGATAAAGATACGATCTTATGATTAATGAAAAACTTCAGAAAGTTGCAGAATTTGAATGGATAGATATTTTACGATATCCTTTAGCTACTGAAAAAGCGACGAATACAGCTTCGAAAAACTATCATACCTTTATTGTTGATAAAAAAGCTAATAAAACACTTATAAAAAAAGCATTTGAATATGTATTTAATGTAAAAGTTGTTCAAATTCAAACTTTAACAATGCCTAAAAAAACAAAGCGTAGGCGTCAATTCGAGGGTCAGCTAGCTATTTATAAAAAAGCAATTATTAGATTATCGCCAGAGTATAATCTTGATTTCTTTGGAATGGAAAAAACAAGTTTAGGAATTTAAATAATTATGGGAATTCAATTTTTTAAAGCATATACTCCTAGTACACGTCACGCTATTCGTCCTGATTTTAAAGAGCTTACAGGAGATAAGCCTATTAAATCTTTATTAATCAAATCTCACTCTGCAAAAGGTAGAAATAATCAAGGAAGAATAACAATTCGACATAGAGGCGGAGGTCATAAAAAACGTTACCGTTTAATTGATTTTAAGAGAGATAAAAGAAATTCTCTTGGTAAAGTAATAGGTATACAATATGATCCGAATAGAAATTCAAGAATTGCTCTAATTCAATATCAAGATGGTGAAAAAAGATACATTCTTCATCCAGAATTCTTAGAGGTTGGAAATATAATTCAATCTGGTGCTAACTCAGGGTTAAACATAGGAAACTCACTCCCACTTGAAAATATACCTTTAGGATATGATGTCCACAATATTGAATTGTCACCTCATGGTGGGGGTAAATTGGCAAGATCTGCTGGCAGTTGTGCAAAAATCTTAGCTAAAGAAGGAGATTATATAACATTGAAATTACCTTCGCGCGAAGTTAGATTAGTTCCTAAAAGTTGTTATGCGACTATTGGAAAGGTTGGAAATACTTCTCATATGAACTTAACTTTAGGTAAAGCTGGTAGAAGTAGATGGTTAGGACGAAGACCTACAGTTCGCGGAGTAGTTATGAATGCTTGTGATCACCCACATGGGGGTGGTGAAGGTAGATCTCCAATTGGTAGAAAACATCCTTGCACACCTTGGGGTAAACCAGCTTTAGGAGTTAAAACAAGAAGTAAAAAAAAAGCGACTTCTATTTTTATTATTCGTAAGCGTTCTTAACTATATTGAAGTAAACAAATAATTTATTTTATTATGATTCGATCTACTCGAAAAGTACCTTTTGTGGCTTATCACTTATTTGAAAAAATAAATAAGATGAAGAAAAGCGGTAAAAATGACACAATTAAAACTTGGTCAAGAGCATCTGTAATTTTACCAAGCATGGTTGGTTTTACAATTGCTGTTTATAATGGACGTCAACATGTCCCTCTATTTATTAACGATCAATTAATAGGGCATAGATTAGGGGAATTTGTACCCACTCGAACTTTCCGTTCTCATAAAAAATTGAAAACAAATGATCGTAAAACAAAACGTAAATAATAAAGATTTGATTTTTAGGTAAAGATGTAAATTTTTATTTAGGGTTTAAACCATTTGTTTATAAGAAATTTTCATTTTAAAAGATTTAGGAGATATTTATGAGTTTTAGTCAAAAGACAAGCATAAAAACTTTAAATAAGCGTACTCTTCAGAAGAGAAGAAACTATCAAATACCTTTTTTAGCTAAGGCAAAAGCTAAAGTTATTAGAATGTCACCACTTAAAGTTAGAAGAGTCTTAAAACAAATAGAAGGGTGTACTTATGAAGAGGCACTTATCTTATTAAGATTTCTTCCATATAGAGCTTGCTATCCGGTAGCTAAGGTTTTAAAATCCGCGGCGGCAAATGCCTTAAGTAATCAACTTGTACCAAAGTCATACTTAGTAATTGAAAAAGCTTTTGTAGGTCCTGGCCCTATTTTAAAACGCATGCATCCAAGATCAAAAGGGCGAGGTTTTCCTATTAAAAAAAGAACATCTCACATTACAATAATACTTCGTTCAACATTCTCAAGGTATGAGAATAATTTAGATGGAGAATTTTTACCTGTTTCAATTATATAAATAAATTATTAATTAAGGAGTGATATTTTGGGTCAGAAAGTACATCCTATAGGTTTCCGTTTGGGGATTACGGAAGAACATAAATCAAAATGGTATGCAAATTTTTCAGATTATAAAAATTATTTAAAAACTGATTTTGAAATTAGAAAAGTTTGGTCAAACTTATTAAAAGAATTAGGGAAAAACCAGTTAGATGAAATTTCAGATCGATCAAATCTTGTCATAAATTATCCACCTACAAGAGATCAGATTCATTTGAACATATACACGGTTAATCCAGATTTACTAATTTCAGAGCTTAAAACATTATCTTCTCAAGTTAGATTTTCAAAATTTTTAGGTAATCAATTAGAAAATAGGAAATTGATAGTTATTTTAAGAAAAGTTAAGTTTCCTAGTATTGAGCCAAATTTTGTTGCTCAATCTGTGGCAAAAAAACTGGAAAAACGTATGCCTTTTCGTAGAGCTGTTAGAACAGCTTTAAGTGAATTTAAAAAGGGAGCAAAACAATCAAAGCTTGATCCACGACAGAAAGGTATAAAGATTCAAGTAGGTGGTAGACTAAATGGTGCTGAAATAGCAAGAGCTGAATGGGTAAGAGAAGGAAGAATTCCTCTTCATACATTACAAGCAAAAATTCAATATGCAACAGAACGAGCTGAAACTATTTACGGAACTTTAGGTGTAAAAGTTTGGATTTGTAAGGGTTAATAAAGAATCGAGATGGTTTAATAAGGTTTTTAGTTTTTATTAGAGTAAAAAAGGGGAATAAAATATGTTAAGCCCAAAACGCACAAAGTTTCGTAAACAACAAAGGGGAAGATTAAAAGGAAAAACAATACAAAAGAAAAGATTAGTTTTTGGGGATTATGGATTACAGGCTCAAGAACCTGTATGGCTAACAGCTCGTCAAATAGAAGCTACAAGAAGAACAATTACAAGATATACAAAACGTGGTGGGAAACTTTGGATTATGGTTTTTCCAGATAAACCTATAACGGCAAGGGCAGAAGAGTCTCGAATGGGTTCTGGAAAAGGTGCTGTGCAATATTGGGTAAGTGTTGTAAAACCAGGTAAAGTTCTTTTTGAATTAGGTGGTTTACAATCTCAAATAGCGATTCAAGCATTAAAAATGGCTGCCTATAAACTTCCAATAAAAACAAAATTAATCAGTAAGGAGATCTCATCGAATGAGTTTACCAAAGTATAAAGAGTTAAAAGAGTTTGATGTAAATGAAATCGACAAACAAATAGTGAAAGCAAAGAAAGAATTACTTTTTTTAAGAATACAAAAAGCAAATTTTTCACGTTTTTCACCACATTTATTGACACATACGCGTCATCAAATTTCTCAATTGTTAACTTTTAAACGTTCACTTCAAAAAAATTCAATTAACCAAAATTTATAATTATTTGATCATAAAAGGATAATTAAATAATTATAAATTCTTGAAAATTAAATCAAAAAATATGGGACTAAAAGAAAAATCTGGAATTGTAGTAAGCACAAAAATGCAAAAAACAATTGTGGTTCTTGTTGAAAATAAATTTCGTCACCCAAGATATTCAAAAACTGTTGTAAGAAGTAAAAGATACATGGTTCATGATGAAAATAATCTTGCAAAATTAGGTGATAAAATTATTATTGCTCAAACAAGGCCTCTAAGCAAAACTAAGCATTGGACTTTAACAAAAATCTTAAGTGATTCAAGCGGGAGTGCAAGTTAAATATGATTCAACCACAAACCTATCTTAGCGTTGTTGATAATACAGGGGCTAAAAAAATAATGTGTATTCGAGTTTTGGGAAGTAATAGAAGATATGGGAGAGTAGGTGATATTATTATTGGTGTAGTGAAAGAAGCTGTACCCAATATGCCAGTTAAACGATCTGATATTGTTCGAGCAGTTATTGTTAGAACAAAACAACCTGTTCAGAGATCTGATGGTATGGCTTTAAGATTTGACGATAACGCTGCGGTTATTATTAATCTTGATAATAATCCAAGAGGAACAAGGGTATTTGGTCCAGTTGCAAGAGAAATAAGAGAAAAAAATTTTGTAAAAATTGCTTCTCTTGCATTTGAAGTTGTTTAAAAACTAATCAACGAAGATTAAACTTATGACACACGAATATAAAAAAACGTATCAAAGCAGAATTAAAACTGTTTTAAAGCAAAAATTTAACTATGAAAATGACCATCAAATTCCAAAATTATTAAAAATTCAAATTAACCGTGGTCTTGGATTAGGTGCACAAAACAAAACAGTTTTACAAAAAACAATTGAAGAAATAAGAGTAATAACAGGACAGCAACCTATTGTGACTAAAGCTAAAAAATCTATTGCTGGTTTTAAAACAAGAGAAGGAATGGATTTGGGAGTTACAGTTACCTTAAGAAACGAGTTTATGTATGCTTTTCTTGAAAAATTAATTAATTTAGTTTTTCCAAGAATACGTGATTTTAGAGGATTAAATCCAGAAAGTTTTGATGAAAATGGAAATTATAACTTAGGCATAAAAGAACAATTAGTATTTCCTGAAATTGATTATAACATGATTGATCAGCCACGTGGTTATACAATTTCAATTATAACTACAGCAAAAACCTCTGAAGAAGGTCGTGTTTTACTCCAAGAATTTGGTTTTCCATTTAAAAAACCTCAATAAAGGATAAAGAATTATGAAAACAGATACAATTTCAGATATGTTAACCAGAATTCGTAACGGAAATATGGTTGGCCATAAAGTAGTAAAAATTGATTCAACAAGAATTACATATCGATTAATAAAATTATTAAAATCTGAAGGTTTTATTAAACAATATGAGACAGTTTTAAAAGATGGTAGAAAATATATATTTGTTTATCTAAAATATTCAGATAAGACAAATCGTCCACTCCTTAGAGGACTAAAAAGGGTTAGTAAACCAGGTTTACGAGTTTATGTAAATAAAAATCAATTACCTACTGTTTTAGGTGGACAAGGGATAGCAATCCTTTCAACTTCAAGAGGTATTTTAACAAATGTTCAAGCAAAAGCTGATGGGGTTGGTGGTGAATTATTATGTTATATTTGGTAAGGAAAAGAATTTATGTCACGAATCGGTAAACAACTCATTAAAATACCAGCTCAAGTGAATGTTATTGTAACAGATAATAAAATTGTTATTAAAGGTCCAAAAGGAGAAGCTAGCCATACCCTACCTTCTTTTTTAGAAATTACTTTTAAAGATGAAACTACTTTACAGGTTTTGAGAAAGCAAGAAACACGAGAAGCAAGAGAAATTCATGGATTATTTCGTTCCTTATTAGCCAATAGTATATACGGTACTGCTAACCCTTTTATTAAATCTTTAGAATTAAAAGGAGTTGGATATAAAGCAAGTATAGATAAAAGGACATTAATTTTATCTGTCGGATATACTCATCCGATAAAAATAACACCTCCTGAAGGAATTAGTATTCAAGTTGAAAGTAATACAATAATTCATGTAACAGGTATAAATAAAGAAAAGGTAGGTTTAATTGCTCAACAAATTCATTCAACAAGACCACCCGAGCCTTACAAAGGGAAAGGCGTGTTATATAAAGGTGAAGTAATTCAACGAAAAGTAGGAAAGTCTAGCAAATAAACAATATGAAAAAGATAAAAGGAAATCCGGAAAGACCAAGATTGGTTGTTTTTCGATCAAATTGTCATTTTTATGCTCAAGTAATAGATGACCAAAATCAACGAACAATATTTGCTTGCTCAACATTAGATCCTTCAATTAGAGAGAAAATTAAAACTGGGGGAAATTGTGAAGCAGCAAAACTTGTTGGTAAAAAACTTGGTCAAGCTTTAGTGAAAAGTAATCTATTAAAAGTTGTATTTGATCGTCGATTTAAAAAATATCATGGTCGTATACGAGCTTTTGCAGAAGCAGCTAGAGAAGTTGGATTAGAATTTTAATAGCTTCGTGATAAAAAAGGATATTATGAATAATGAAAATTGATAACCAAACTACTACTAATATTAGTCACAAAGTTGTAGAAATTCGTCGTGTATGTAAAGTTGGAACAGGTGGAAAAACATTAAGTTTTCGCGCATTAGTTATTGTAGGAAATCAAAAAGGAATTGTAGGATTAGGTATTGGTAAAGCAGGTCAAGTGTTGAATGCTATTAAAAAAGGTCAATATAAAGCAATTCAAGATAGAATTAAAATTGCTATTACCAAAACAAAAACAATTCCACACTTAACTGATGCATCTTATGGAGCAGCAAAAGTTGTCCTTCGTCCAGCTGCCCCTGGTTCAGGTGTAATTGCTGGTGGTGCTGGGAGAGCAGTATTGGAATTAGCTGGCATAAAAAATATTCTTGCAAAGCAGCTTGGTTCTAAAAATAAAATTAATAATGCAAGAGCTACACTTTTAGCTTTACAAAAATTAGAATTTATAACAACTAGTGCTAAGTTGAGAGGATTGAGCCTGGAAAAAGTTACTGGTCGAATGCCTCAAAAAAATGATGAAACTTCTAGTCAAGAAATTAAGAGTTTAAAGCAATCTACAATTATTAAAAAAGATATCAATAAGCAAACTAAAACAAAAAGACCATATAATAAAAATCGTGTAAAGAAAGATAAGGATTAATAAAAATGAAGAATTTTAGCAGCAGTATAAAGGGTTTATTTTCAAGTCAAAGGCCTAGAAAATCACCCTACAGTAGAATAATTTCTCTATTTGCTGTCGGTGCTTTTCTTCGTTTACTATCAAAAATACCTTTACCTTTTATAGACTATTCTTTATTACCTTTGTCAAATAGGCCTTGCTTTTTAGCATTGGGTATCCTTCCAATAGTTCAGGCATCTTTACTTGTTCAGGTTTTTAATAGTATTAAACCTAAAACGGATGAAGATGATTTTGATAAGTATCAAAAAATTCAAAAACAGATAAAAATAGTTAGCACAATTATTTCTGTCATTATTAGCATTAATCAAGTTCGAACTCTTGCACCTGTCATGTCTAGCTATACTTTTATTAGTAAAAGTATGTTAGGAGTTTCATTAATTGTTGGTGGTTTAGTCTTAATTTGGATTAGTGATTGGATATCAGAAACATTTTCAATAAGTGGATCTGTTGTAGCTTTAACTTTTACTAGTGTGATAGATGATGTGATAAGGTTGATTTCTGAAGCTAGCAATTTTAATTTTAATTTAAAATTAATTTTTACTTTATACATAATTGCTGTTGCAGCTTTTACAACTTTTATTTCTAAATCTACTATAGAATTTCCGATATTATCGTCAAAGCAATCTTATTCTGAACAATCAAAAACTAGTCTTCTTCCTTTTGCCATAAATCCAGGGGCTGTTATGGCTTTGGTTTCAGCTGAATCATTAGTTCGAATAAGTCAATTAGGATTTTCAAAAATAAGTTTTCTCTCTTTTAATCCTTTAATAAGTTCCTTAGGTATCTCTATTTTAAGATTCTTCTTAATTGTAATTTTTAGTTACTATTGTTCTAAACTTCAAGTTGATAGTGATAAAGTTGCTAAAGAATTAATTACAATGAATATGACAATTTTAAGAAAATCTCCAGGTCAAGAAACACAATCTTACTTGGAAGATGAACTTAAAAAAACTTATTTATCTGCCGGTCTTCTTCTAGGATTATTAGTTTTATTTTCTGATTTAGTAGATTCTTATTATCCAGCATTATCTTTAAAAGCTAATTTAAGTTCTTTGTTAATACTCTTTGGAACAATGCTTGATTTAGAAGACAGATTATTTGATTTAGGGATTGGAAAATCAGGTTAACAAAAATTTTAAAAAAATTTAAGGAGTAGTAAAAATGAAAGTTCGTCCTTCTGTAAAAAAGATGTGTGAAAAATGCCGTTTAATAAAACGAGCTGGTGTAATTAGAGTCATTTGTGTAAACAAAAAACATAAGCAAAGACAAGGATAATTCATTAAACATTTATAAAAATATTACTATGATCAGAATTGCCGGTGTTGATTTACCAGATTCAAAGACAATAGAAATTGCCTTAACGTATATTTATGGTATCGGTCGTACAAGATCGAAAGAAATTCTTGTCTCAGTTGAAATTAATCCAGAAACTAAAACAAAATTATTAACTGATAAAGAAGTTAGTCGTTTAAGAGAGAAGATTGAAAAAAATTATACGCTAGAAAGTGATTTAAAACGATTAGTATCGTTGAATATTAAAAGATTAGTAGAAATTAATTGTTACCGTGGAAGAAGACATATTCTTGGTTTACCTCTTCGTGGACAAAGAACTAAAACCAATGCTCAAACCAGAAAGCGTACAGTTAAGAAACAATCTGCTCGTCGTTTTAAATAAAAATTTAATCTCATCTCAACTTATTATTAACTTTATTTAGGAAAAACTATATGAATCAAAAGCTTAATAAAGGAAAAAGAAAGATAAATCTTTCACTAGGCTTTGCTTGTATTCATTCTACCTTTAATAATACTATTATTTCAATAACAGATCCTAAAGGAAATGTTCTGACTTGGGCATCCGCTGGTAGTAGTGGTTTTAAAGGTAGTCGCAAAAAAACTCAATATGCTGCTCAAATGGCTGCAAAAAATGCAAGTGCTAAAGCACTAAAATTAGGAATTAAAAAAGTGGGAATTATTTTAAATGGTCCTGGAAATGGTCGTGAAATTGCTATTAAAGGAATACATGCTACTGGACTAGAGATTATTTCAATAGAGGATAAAACTGGTGTGCCACACAATGGCTGTAGACCACCAAAAAGACGCCGTATATAAAACTAGAAACAAATAATTAATTAACCATGAAATTTGAGAAGCGTAAATTAATAATTGAAATTGAAAAACGTGCTATAGATAAAAGAACCGGACACATCTCATTTCAGTTTCAAATAGGCCCATTTAAAAAAACTATGGGAACCACCATTGGATCGGCTTTGCGTAGGACATTATTATCATTACCAAAAACAGTGACAATCACAAGTGGGTGTGGAAAATTTCATGATGGCAATTGTATTAGAGAAGATCTATTTGAATTATCGTTAAATCTTCAAAAAATAAATCTAAAATCATCTTTTTTTCCCTACATAGGTACTGCTAGGATCAAAAAATTTGGGCCAGCTATAATTACAGGTAAAGATATTCAACTTGAAGATGGTTTAGAAATCGTTAATCCTTATCAATATATTTGTTCGGTAAATGAAGGATACGAGTTTGATATTCTTCTAATGGTTGCTTATCCTTTTCTTAATCAAAGTCTAACAAATGGAGATCCTAGTTTTACTTTTATGAAATCATTTAAGGATGGTTTAAAGGATAGGGAGAAAACCCTTTTTAATATAGTAAAAAAAAAAAGTCAAAGTTTTAGAAAAAATTTAGAAAAATCAACGGTTAAGTCTACATTATTAAAATCAATGAAATCTAATTTTTATTTTTCTAGAGATGAGGAAAATGATAATGCTGAAACTTTATCAGAAATAAATAATCCTTTGGTCATAGGGTTATCCCAAAAACTACCTTTTGATATAATTATGGTAGATCCTATTTCTTCAGCTATTCAATCTTGTGGGTTTGAAATTACACAGACCATTAAATCATCAGTTGCTGAATACGATGAATTAATAAAAAAAGGAATAGCAGAAACAGAGGAATTTTTAAGATTTGTATTAATTAGTAGAGGTACGATTGAACCTATATTAGCTATCGAGGAATCTATAAAGGAACTTAAAAATACATTATCTATGATTTATCCTATAGAACATTTATTTTTAAGTAAAAAAAATATAAATTTGGCTATTAAGAATTCTTATCAGAACTTAGAAAACTTTAAGATTCGACAAAAAATTACAGCTAGGTATATCGATCAAATTCTATTTAAATTAGATATTTCTCATTTAAATTTACCTATTAAATTAGAACTAGCCCTTAGAAGGCAAGGTTTTGTAAATATTGATAATTTAATCTCTATTCCTATAGAATTTTTAAAAAAAATTGGACTAGAAAAAAATGAGATAAAAGTAATTCAAAAATCTTTAAGTAAATTGCAAATTTCAAATAATCTTAATGAAGAATTAATTTGGGATCTTGTTCCAACAACAATTTCGAAATTATAAAAATCAATTACAAAAATATGATACAAACATATATACCTTCACAAAAACACAAAGAAATCAATTGGTTTATAATTGATGCAACCGATAAAATACTTGGTCGTTTATCTACTCAAGTAGCAAATTTGATTGAGGGGAAAAATGAAGTTACTTATACACCTGGATTTGATAGTAAAATTCATGTAATAATTATTAATGTAGAAAAAATCAAAGTGACAGGTAATAAATTAAATCAAAAATTTTACTACTCTCATACAGGTAAACCAGGCGAATTAAGAAAAACTGCTTTAATCGATTTACAAAGAAAACATCCAAATCGAGTTATTGAACTAGCTATAAAAAGAATGCTTCCCGATGGATTTGCTAAATCTAATTTATCAAAACGTTTAAGAATTTATAGTGGAAATAATCATCCCCATCTAGCTCAAAAGCCTAGACAACTAACTCTCTCATATTAAAAGTTTATGAAACAGAATGAAACAACGAAAAGTTTTTCTATTGGTATAGGACGCCGCAAAAGTGCTTCTGCACGAGTTAAAATTATTCCAGGCAATGGCAAAATTACAATTAACAAGAAAAGTGGAATAGAGTATTTTAATTCTTTTCCTCAATCTCTTGCTATTTGTAGAAATCCATTAGAAATTTTTGAATCTGATAAGTCTTATGATATAATTATCAATGTTGAAGGCGGCGGTTTACAAGGTCAGACTCAAGCAATACAATTAGCAGTAGCTAATGCAGTTTCAAAACTTGATTCAGTAAAACGTAGTAAGCTAAGAAATTTGGGATTATTAACAAGAGATACGAGAATTAAAGAACGTAAAAAATATGGTTTGAAAAAAGCTCGAAAAGCTTCACAATACTCGAAACGTTAGATAGTATGATAAAAAAAAATATTCATCCAAAATGGTTTTCTAAAACAAAAGTTTATTGTGATGGTCAGTTAATTATGACAATCGCTTCAACAAAACCAGAACTTCATGTAGATATCTGGTCAGGAAATCATCCTTTTTATACTGGTTCACAAAAAATTATCGACACTGAAGGTCGTGTTGAAAGATTCTTAAAAAAATATAATATGGAATCTGAAGAGGAGAATACTTAACTTATGCCAACTGTTCAGCAATTAATTCGGAATGAAAGACGTGTTCCGAAGAGAAAAAGTAAAGCTGGAGCATTAAAAGCATGCCCTCAAAGAAGAGGGGTATGTACTCGAGTCTATATTGTTACACCAAAAAAACCAAACTCTGCGATGAGAAAAGTTGCTAGAATCCGTTTAACTTCAGGATTCGAAGTAACCGCTCATATTCCTGGGGAAGGTCATAACTTGCAAGAACACTCCGTTGTTCTTATACGTGGGGGCCGTGTAAAAGATTTGCCGGGTGTACGTTATCGTGTTATTCGGGGGGCTTTAGATACTATTGGAGTTACAAAAAGAATGCAAGGTCGTTCTAAATACGGTGCAAGAAAACCAAAAGCCAAATAGTAATTTTTATAAAAAATTAAAATGTCACGTCGAAAAAGAGTAAAAAAACGATTACCTGGTCCTGATCCAGTATATCAAAGCTATTTGGTAAGTTTATTAAGTTTACGTGTATTAAAAAGCGGAAAAAAACAACTTGCTGAAAGAATAGTTTATAAGGCTTTAGATTATGTCAAGCAAAAAACAGATTTTGAAGGACTTCTTACACTAGAAAAAGCAGTTCAAAATGTCAGTCCAATTGTTGAATTAAAACCTAAACGAATTGGAGGAGCAACATATCAAGTCCCTATTGAAGTCAAAAGACTTAGAGCTACAAACTTAGCTTTAAAATGGTTATTAAAGTTTTCTAGAGAAAGATCAGGCAAAAATATGTCATTTAAATTAGCTCGTGAGCTAATGGATGCTTCGAAAGGAATTGGAAATTCTATTAGAAGAAGAGAAGAAGTTCATAGAATGGCAGAAGCAAATAAAGCTTTTAGCTTTTTCAAGTCAAAAAAATAAATAATTAATAACTATTATTAATTGAAATACTATTCATAAAAAAGGATTTACAAAGATGGCTCGCGAAAAATTTGAACGTACAAAACCTCATGTTAACATTGGAACAATCGGACATGTTGACCATGGAAAAACAACTTTAACAGCTGCAATTACAAGTGTTCTCTCTTTAACAGGTAAAGCGAAGGCTAAAAAATATGATGAAATTGATGCAGCTCCTGAAGAAAAAGCACGTGGGATTACAATTAATACGGCTCATGTAGAATATGAAACAGAAAACCGTCATTATGCGCACGTGGATTGTCCAGGACATGCTGACTATGTAAAGAATATGATTACAGGAGCAGCTCAAATGGATGGAGCAATTTTAGTTGTTTCAGCTGCTGATGGTCCCATGCCACAGACAAGAGAACATATTCTTTTAGCTAAGCAAGTAGGTGTTCCTCATATTGTTGTATTTTTAAATAAAGCTGATCAAGTTGATGATCAAGAATTACTTGAACTTGTTGAATTAGAAGTAAGAGAGTTATTATCAAATTATGATTTTCCAGGTGATTCAATTCCATTTATTTCTGGGTCTGCTTTATTAGCACTCGAAGCTGTAACAACAAATAGTGTTACAAAAAGAGGAGAAAATGAATGGGTAGATAAAATATTCCAATTGATGGATGAAGTAGATAAATATATTCCTACTCCTGAAAGAGATGTAGACAAAACATTTCTTATGGCAGTTGAAGATGTATTCTCAATCACTGGACGTGGAACAGTTGCAACAGGGAGAATTGAACGTGGGAAAATTAAGGTAGGAGAAACAGTAGAAATCGTAGGTATTGTAGACGTTACTAAAACTACGACTGTAACTGGCTTAGAAATGTTCCAAAAAACACTTGAGGAAGGATTTGCAGGTGATAATATTGGTATTTTACTTAGAAGTGTACAAAAAGCTGATATTCAACGTGGGATGGTATTAGCAAAACCTGGTACGATTAAACCACATAAAAAATTTGAAGCCGAGGTATATATTCTTAAAAAAGAAGAGGGTGGAAGACATACACCATTTTTACCAGGATATCGACCACAATTCTATGTTAGAACAACAGATGTTACAGGAAATATAACAGGTTTCACAGCTGACGATGGTGCAGAAGCTGAAATGGTTATTCCTGGTGATCGTATTAAAATGACGGCTGAATTAATATCTCCTATTGCAATTGAAGCAGGTATGCGATTTGCCATACGTGAGGGTGGTAGAACAATTGGGGCTGGTGTTGTGTCAAAGATTCTTGAATAAAATTTAGACACTTACCTTGAACTTTAAGGAGACATATGACAGAAAATGGAAACATAAGCTTTCGTGTTCGTTTAAAAGCTTATAATTCAAAAGTTTTAATAATAAGTACTTTCTTACTTGAAAAAGAAATACAAAGAATTGATGGAATTTATAACCTTCAAACCAAATTAAAAGGACCTATAAGACTTCCGGTAAAAAAACGTTATTATTCTTTATTAAGATCACCGCATATTGACAAAGCTTCACAAGAACAATTTGAAATAAGACGTCACAAATGGATACTAGATATAGAGGTACCAAAAAAAAATTATATTAACCTTTTAGGTGCTATTAGTTTTCCTCCTGGCGTTGAAATTTCAATCTTTTTTAATGAAATTAAATAGTTAAGAATAGTGGTGGAAATCCACCACTATTCTTAACTATTTAATATAGTTCATCTTCCTGATTTGTTAAAATTTCGCAATCCGATGTAGGATATGCAACACAAGTTAAAACAAAACCTTCTTCAACTTGATCATCTTCTAAAAAAGATTGTTCAGATTGATCAATTGTACCTTTAACTACACGACCTGCACAAGTTGAGCATGAACCAGATCTGCAAGAATAAGGTAATTCAAATCCATTTTCTTCTGCTGCATCTAAGATGTACTCATCATCTCCACAATTTATGAAACGATTTTGATCTTCTGTATCTGTAGGATATACAAGTTTAACTTTGTAAGTTGCCATTTACATTTTTCTTCTTTTATATTTTTTCTAAAATTCTTGATCGTTTGATCACCTATGGTTTTTGATTATACAAGGTTTTATAATTTCGTAAAGGGGTGTAAAAATTAATATATTTTTTAAAAATAATAATTATAATTGAATAAGGCATAAATTTAGTTTAAGAAAGTCAAACTATAAACACGGAGGAAAAAAAATGGCACTACCTTGGTATCGTGTTCATACCGTAGTATTAAATGATCCAGGTCGATTACTTGCAGTGCATATTATGCATACTGCATTAGTTTCTGGATGGGCAGGATCTATGGCTCTATATGAACTTGCAATATTTGATCCATCAGACCCTATCTTAAATCCTATGTGGAGACAAGGCATGTTCGTTATGCCATTCATGACTCGACTAGGTGTTACGGATTCTTGGGGCGGTTGGAGTATTACCGGAGAAAATACATCAAACCCTGGGTTATGGAGTTTTGAAGGAGTAGCTTTAACACATATTGTTTTATCGGGTCTACTATTTTTAGCTGCAATTTGGCACTGGGTATATTGGGATTTAGATATTTTTAATATTCAAAGATCTGATGAAATTTCCTTAGATTTACCTAAAGTTTTTGGAATTCACCTATTCCTTTCAGGGATTTTATGCCTTGGTTTTGGAGCATTCCATGTTACAGGATTCTTTGGACCTGGGATTTGGTTATCAGATCCTTATGGTATTACAGGAAAAGTTCAAGGTGTTGCTCCATCATGGGGACCAGAAGGGTTTAACCCATTTAATCCTGGTGGTGTAGCAGCTCATCATATCGCTGCAGGTACATTTGGAATTTTAGCAGGATTTTTTCATATTATTGTTCGTCCACCACAACGTTTATATCGTGGATTAAGAATGGGAAATATTGAAACAGTTCTTTCTAGTAGTATTGCGGCTGTATTTTTTGCCGCTTTTGTTACTTCTGGAACAATGTGGTATGGTTCAGCAACCACTCCTATTGAATTATTTGGACCTACACGTTATCAATGGGATAGCGGATACTTCCAACAAGAAATTGAACGACGTGTAGAAAATTCTGTTGCTGAAGGTTTATCAAAATCTCAAGCATGGGCACGAATTCCTGATAAACTAGCGTTCTACGACTACATAGGAAACAACCCTGCAAAAGGGGGCTTATTCCGTGCAGGACCAATGAACAAAGGTGACGGTATCGCAGAAGCATGGTTAGGACATCCAATTTTTACGGACCGTGAAGGTCGTGAATTAACAGTTCGACGTATGCCAGCTTTCTTTGAAACTTTCCCTGTAATTCTTTTAGATAAAGATGGTATTATTCGTGCAGATATTCCATTCCGTCGTGCTGAATCTAAGTATAGTATTGAACAAGTTGGTGTAAATGTAAGTTTTTATGGTGGGAAATTAAATGGTCAAACATTTAAAGATGCTCCAACTGTGAAAAAATATGCTAGAAAAGCTCAGTTAGGTGAAGTATTTGAATTTGATAGAACAAGTTTAGAATCAGATGGTGTATTTAGAAGTAGCCCACGTGGTTGGTATACTTTTGGTCATGCAAATTTCGCTCTAATATTTTTCCTTGGTCACTTATGGCATGGTGCTAGAACATTATACCGTGATGTATTTACAGGTATTGATGCAAGTATTACCCAACAAGTTGAATTTGGTGTATTTGAAAAATTAGGTGACGAAACTACAAGAAGACAAGGATTTATCTAAACGGAGAATAGAGAATGGAAGCACTTGTATATACATTTTTATTAATTGGGACGTTAATGGTTATCTTCTTCGCAGTTTTCTTTCGTGAACCACCTAGAATTATTAGTAAATAAGTAGCGTATCACTGGATAAGTGATACGCTACTTATCAATCTTCATGTTCTTCAAAAGGATCTCTTAATTCTTGTGCAGGTGGTCCAAATGCAACATAAATTGCATAAACAACAATTCCAAGAAGTAAACATTCTAAGAAGGTTACAAGGATTAAAGCGGAATCTAAGTTATCAAAGTTCATTTCAGAGTTCATAAATTAATAAGTGGTAAAAATAAATGTAGTAAAGTAGTTAAGGTTCATTTTTTCTAAACCTTATTAAAAACTATTTCTATAGTTTATTATAACTTGTCTTAAATCAGACAGCGTTTTTAATGTTTGATTTTTTGTTATTTGGTCAAAAAGGAGAAATTAGCCATGACTTTTAAAACAAAGCTAGGAGCAATTTTACGACCTTTAAATTCAGAGTATGGAAAGGTAGGTCCAGGTTGGGGCAGTACTCCAATTATGGGATTTGTAATGGCACTATTCTTAGTATTTTTAATTATAATTCTTCAAATTTATAACTCATCTCTTATTTTAAATGATGTTGATGTGGATTGGAGTGCTTTATCTAAATAATTAATCTAATTATATTTAACTAGAGTAAAGAAAAATTAACCAAATTAAACTAACTTTAGTTTAATTTGGTTAATTGTCAATATTTAATTACTTGATAGGTTTTTTAGTTAGAACTTCTTCTACTTCATTAAAAGCAAAATTATTTGTATTTGTTCCAGTATAATTAACTTTTGTGAAACGTACTAATACAGGATATCTTAACTTTCCTTGATCAACAACAACAACTGTTCCTGACTCATTATACCAGTAAGATTCTTTACGTAAAATTTTAACAATTGAACCTTTTTGAATCATTTGAATTTTTCCCCTTGGCTTTTACTTTTTACTATCTTAAAATTAAGATATAAAAAAAAACAGAATATTCAATTTGTAAATTAACTAAAACCAAAAATTAAAAAATATAGTAAAGCGTTATATAATATTTATACAAAAATATTTAATATTAGCTAATTATTTTTAATTAGTAAACAATTAAAACTAGATTATTTCATAGGAGGTTCTTAGATATGGTACTGGAGTTAACAAGTGCAATACCAACACTTGTAGCAGTAGATGGAGTAACAGAAAACTCAGTTACACCGACATCTATTATTACATATGGTCGATTTTTGGAATATATTGAAAATGGGTGGGTAAAAAAGGTTGACTTTTACAATAACTCAAAATTCGCTGTTATAGAAGCTGCTACCCCTGAATCAGGATATAGATCACAAAAAATTGGAGTTAATGTTCCTAGCAAAGATATAAAATTAATTCGAAAGCTAAAAGACTCTAACATAAATTTTGATGTTCATGCTGTCGAAGCATCTGCTAAGGCTTTTGAATTATTTTCAATTAATTTCTTTACAATTTCAATATTTTTTGGTCTCATTCTTGGATTATATTTTTTAGTAAATAGAGTTTCCGATGGGTCAGGATCAAATTCAGGAAATCCATTTAATCCTTTTGGCTTCCGCCAATTTTTTCAGGCTAGAGCAAAATATGATAGTGTGCCTGTCACAGGTATAACATTTGATGACATTGCAGGGATAGACGAAGTAAAAGAAGAATTTCAAGAAATTGTAACATTTTTAAAGAAACCAGAAAGGTATACTCGTGTTGGTGCAAAAATACCTAAAGGTGTATTGTTGTCTGGTCCTCCAGGAACTGGTAAAACCTTACTTGCCAAGGCTATTGCTGGAGAAGCAAAAGTACCATTCTTTAGCTGTTCAGCATCAGAATTTGTTGAACTATTTGTTGGTATAGGAGCTTCAAGAATTAGAGATCTTTTTAGAAGAGCAAAAGCAAAAACTCCATGCATTATTTTTATTGATGAAATTGATGCTGTTGGTCGGCAAAGAGGGGCTGGAGTAGGTGGTGGAAACGACGAACGAGAACAGACACTAAATCAGTTATTAACAGAAATGGATGGGTTTGAAACAAACAATGGTGTCATTGTTATTGCTGCTACTAATAGGGTTGATATTTTAGATTCAGCTCTTTTACGACCTGGTCGTTTTGATAGACAACTTGCTGTAAGTTTTCCTGATGCAAAAGCTAGACTTTCAATCATCAAAGTTCATTCTAGGGACAAAAAACTAGATGATGATGTTCAATTACAAACAATTGCAAAACGTACACCAGGTTTTTCTGGTGCAGATTTAGCAAACGTTATGAATGAAGCAGCTATCTTAACTGCAAGAAATAACGAGAAAGCAATAAGTATGAAACGGTTAAATGAAGCTTTAGATAAAGTTACAGGTGGTATCCCACGTCCCCCAATGGAAGAAAACCGTTATAAAAGAATATTAGCCTATCACGAAATTGGACATGCTTTAACAGCTTCATTACTTGAATATCATGATCCTGTTGAAGTGGTTTCTTTGATACCAAGAGGAAGAACAAGATCATCAACTACTTTTCTTCCAACTGAAGAGACAATGTATTCAAGAAATCAATTATTAACAAGATTAGTAAGTTTAATGGCTGGTAGAGCAGCTGAAGAAATAGTTTTTGGAAAAGCTGAAGTGACAACTATCGCAGTTGATGATATTCAACGAGCAACATTTTTAGCAAGACAAATCGTAACTGAATATGGTATGTCCGCAATTGGACCTATTGCACTAACTAGTCAGCAGCCAAGAGATCTAATGATGAGAATGCAAGCACAAGGGCAATCTTATTCACAAGAACTAACAGCAGCAATTGATACAATGGTTCGACTTCATGTGGAACATGCTTATAATGAAGCTTTAACAATTATCCAAGAAAATAGAGCACTCTTAGACACTCTAGTAAATAGAATTATTCAAAAAGAGACGTTAGAAGGGTTTGAAATTAGAAGCTTGTTATCAGAAGCAAAACCTATTCGATTAATTCTTCCATCAAGTAAATTAAAACAGAATTCTATTGTTATTGAATTAATTCGCCAAGAAATGGAAAAATTACTTAATACTTCAATTTATATTCAACAAATTAGGTCAATTAAGTCTCAGGAAGATGAAGAAAAATTATTAGAAATCGTTATGGATGAAGCTACACGCAACGTAGAAAAAGGTGATAAAATAAATTCCGCAATAAACTTAAGTTTATTGGGGTCTTAAACCTTATTTAAACTAACCTAATTTAAAAACTTAAAATTAGGTTAGTTTATTTCGAACGGGATTGACGGGACTCGAACCCGCAACATCCGCCGTGACAGGGCGGTACTCTAACCAAATTAAGCTACAATCCCTTTGTTAGTTTGTAATTATGCAATAATCTTAAAAAAAAATCGAATTAGGAGAGAAAGGGATTCGAACCCTTGGTACTCAAATTAAGAGTACAACAGATTAGCAATCTGCCGCTTTCGACCTCTCAGCCACCTCTCCGAATTTTTTGCTGGCTTTGGCTGGACTTGAACCTGCGACCTTGGGCTTATGAGTCCCCTGCTCTAACCACTGAGCTACAAAGCCTTGCTCTTATATTTAGTTTAATAAGAAGATATTATCTTACTATTTTTTAAAGTAATTAAATCTCAGATTTATATAGAGATTTATGCTTCATTTTATAAATCTCGAACTTTTATTTTTTACTTGTTAAAAACTTTGTGATTGAAAAACTTAAAAATTTCAAAAATACTTTACTTTTTGATTCAATCTTCTTGGTATATAACTTAGAAGTATCAAAAAAAATTAATATTGAAGAATTAAAAAAAAATTATAAAATAACTGAAAGCCTTCGTAAACTTGATGAAGATTTGATAGGGCTAGATTCTGTAAAAAAAAGAATTACAGAAATAACTGCTATTCTTTTTATGGATAAAGTTAGGCAGGATTTTGGGTTAAGTAAGTATTATCCTGGATTACACATGTCTTTCACAGGAAGCCCAGGTACTGGAAAAAGTACAGTAGCCTCAAGAATGTCTGAATTACTTCAAAACTTAGGCTATCTTTCTAGAGGTCATCTTGTAGTTGCAAGTCGTGATGATTTAGTTGCACAGTTCGTAGGACAAACAGCACCTAAAACTAAGGATGTTTTAGAAAAATCAATGGGTGGTGTATTGCTTATAGATGAAGCATATTATTTGTATAAACCAAATAATGAAAAAGATTATGGTGGTGAGGCAATTGAAATGCTTTTACAAGTAATGGAAAATAAAAGAACAGACTTAGTTTTGATATTTGCCGGATATAGTGAACCGATGAAAACATTTTATCGATCTAATCCTGGATTGTCATCGCGTGTAGCACACCATATAGATTTCCCAGATTATACCAGAGAAGAACTTCTAACAATTGCAAAAAAATTATTCGAAGAAAGGCAATATAAAATGAGTTTTTATGCGGAAGAAGTTTTTGTCAAATATTTAGATTTAAGAAGACAATTACCTCTTTTTGCAAATGCTAGAAGCATTAAAAACATCGTAAACCGAGCCTGTTTTAGATTAGCCTCACGTGTGATGTGTGAAGTGAATATATTTACATATAAAAGCTTAATTGATATAAAACCAAATGATCTTATTCTAAGTACTCTCTTTTTAAAAGGTTTAAAAACTTTTCCCATGACAAAAATAGGATCATCAACATTACAATCAAATGAATCAGATATTTTTGAAGTAATAGATAATCGTTATTTATCTAAATCACAAAATGATTCAAAAGCTAAAATTTATTCATTATTTATTTGGAACGAATTTAACTAGTAAGGCTAATTTGGTTTAATTGTGTATTAGTTTTAAGAATTAAAATATGGGAAAAGTCTACGACTGGTTTGAAGAAAGACTAGAAATTCAGGCTATAGCAGATGATATTACAAGTAAATATGTCCCACCTCATGTAAATATTTTTTATTGTTTTGGTGGAATTACACTTACTTGTTTTCTTATCCAAGTTGCAACTGGCTTTGCAATGACCTTTTATTATCGTCCAACGGTTACTGAAGCATTTTCATCAGTAGAATATTTAATGACTGACGTAAACTTTGGATGGCTTATCAGATCAATTCACCGTTGGTCTGCAAGTATGATGGTTTTAATGATGGTGCTTCATGTTTTTCGTGTTTATTTAACAGGTGGATTTAAAAAACCTAGAGAACTAACATGGATGACTGGAGTATTATTAGCTGTTGTCACAGTTTCATTTGGTGTAACAGGCTATTCCTTACCTTGGGACCAAGTAGGTTACTGGGCTTGTAAGATTGTAACAGGTGTGCCTGAAGCAATTCCGATAATAGGATCTCCTCTTGTAGAGCTTTTACGTGGTGGTGTAAGTGTAGGACAATCAACATTAACAAGATTTTATAGTCTTCATACTTTCGTATTACCTTTAATTGCAGCAGTATTAATGCTTATGCATTTTTTAATGATTCGTAAACAAGGAATCTCAGGTCCTCTTTAAAATTTTATAAACTTTAATATAAGGAGAAAACTTTATGTCTGTTATAAAAAAACCCGATTTAACTAATCCGGTACTACGTGCAAAATTAGCAAAAGGTATGGGTCATAATTATTATGGTGAACCAGCTTGGCCAAACGATCTTTTATATATTTTCCCTGTAGTTATTTTAGGTACATTTTCTTTAGTAATTGGATTATCTATTTTAGAGCCATCTGCTATTGGAGAAAAAGCTGATCCATTTGCAACACCACTTGAAATTCTTCCTGAATGGTATTTCTTCCCGACATTTAATCTTTTGCGTGTTTTACCAAATAAATTGTTAGGTGTTTTAGGAATGGCTTCTGTTCCTGCAGGATTATTAACAGTACCTTTTATCGAAAATATTAATAATTTTCAAAATCCTTTTAGACGACCAATTGCATCTGCAGTTTTTTTATTTGGAACTTTTGTTTCAATTTGGTTAGGGATTGGTGCTTGTTTACCAATTAATAAAGCTATTACTTTAGGCTTATTCTAAATTTTTTACGGTTTTCTTAATCGGTTTATTAACTAACTTCTTCTTGAAAAACAAGAAGAAGTTAATAGATTTTTCTTGAAAATAAATTTACTTTATTACAACTTTTCCACCAGCTTCTTCAAGTTGTTTTTTCAAACTATCAGCTTCTGCTTTTGAAATTTTTTCTTTGATTGGTTTTGGTGCTGCTTCTACTAAATCTTTAGCTTCTTTTAAGCCTAAACCTGTAATTGTTCTAACAACTTTTAAAACACCAAGTTTTTTATCAGCAGGTACTTCTGCTAAAATAACATCAAATTCAGTTTTTGCTTCTTCTGTTGGTGCAGCTGTAGCTGGAACCGCTGCTGCGCCAACAACAAAACCTGCTGCAGGAGAAGCACTAATATTAAAAGTTTTTTCTAGCTTTTCTACTAATTCTGAAACTTCAATTAAAGTAAGAGTTTTTAAATCCTCAAGGATTTGATCTGTTTTTGACATAATTTTTGTTAGGAATTGACATTTGAATGAGATAAGCAATGTTTTTTCTTAGAAGGCTGAAAAGTCAATTTCTATTGAAGGTCCCATAGTACTACATATATGGAGATGTTTAAAATATCGACCTTTTACACCTGTAGGTTTATTCTGAAGAATAGATTTATAAACAGTTGATAAATTTTCCAACAATTGTTCTTTTGTAAAATTAACTTTTCCAAAGTTTAAATGAACAATACCCGTTTTATCTACCCGATACTCTAATTTTCCTCTCTTAAATTCTTGAATTGTACCAATAATATCTTTTGTAACTGTGCCTGCTTTTGGAGATGGCATAAGACCTTTTGGTCCTAAAACACGACCTAGTTTAGCAATTTTAGGCATCATATCTAATTCAGCTAATAATACGTCAAAATCAGTATAACCTTGGTTTATTTCTTCTATCAATTCATCTGATCCAATCTTTTCAGCACCTGTTTCAGGATTATTTATTAATCCACTATCTTTACTAACAATAGCTGCTATTCTAATCTTTTTCCCTGTTCCATGAGGTAATACTACCGTTGATCTTAATTGTTGATCAGCATATTTTGGGTTAAGATTTAATGAAAAATGAGCTTCACTAGATTCAACAAATTTTGCAGTAGCAGTTTGTTGAAGGATTTCAATAGCTTTTTCTGGCGAATATAATTCACTTTCAATTAAGCTTTTAACATTTTTATATCTTTTAGATGTACGTCTCATATATTCTCTCCTTAAGAATCCTGGATAGTTATTCCCATATTCTTAGCCGTACCTTCAATAATTCGAATAGCTGAATCTATGTTATTAGTGTTTAAGTCAGGCAATTTAATACGAGCAATCTCTTCTAATCCTTTTCGATTAATGGATCCAACTTTTACTTTATTGGGTTTAGAGGATCCTTTTTTTATTTCTAAATTTACTTTTAATAAGACAGATGCTGGTGGTGTTTTTAAGATAAAAGAAAAACTTCTATCCGCATAAACAGAAATCTCTACAGGAATTACTAAATCTCCTTTGTCTGCTGTTCGTGCATTATATTCCTTACAAAATAATGCAATGTTCACTCCATGCTGGCCTAATGCAGGTCCTACAGGAGGGGCTGGCGTTGCTTTGCCGGCACGAAGTGCTAGTTTAACAATAGCTACTATTTTTTTTGCCATATGATAAAGTTTTAAATCTTTGTTCTAAAATTCATTTTGATTTTTTTAATCG